TTATACTGATGATCAGAGTGATAATCCTAGCACTAATACTAATAATACTAGTACTAGTGAAGAAGAAGAAGAAGAAGAAGAAGCTTTGATACGTTACTCATACCAATCAGACTTTCGTCGGGGTCTAATCAAAGGATCCATGCGTGCTCAAAGACGTAAAATAGTTATTTGGGAAATGTTTCAAGCAAATGTGCATTCTCCACTTTTTTTGGATCGAATAGACAGAACGGTTTTTCCTTCTTCTTTTGTTTTCTCTAATATGATGAATTACATTTTTAGGAATTGGGTAGGGGAAAATCCAGAATTTCAAATTGCTGATTTTGACGAGAAAAATAAAAAAAAAAAGGAAAAAACAAACAAAGAGAAAGAGAAAGAAGAAAAAAATAAACGAATAGAAATATCCGAAACCTGGGATATTTTTATATTTACTCAAATGATCAGAGGTTTAATGTTAGTAACCCAATCCTTTCTTAGAAAATATATTATATTACCTTCATTGATAATAGCTAAAAATGTTGGCCGTATGCTATTATTCCAATTCCCCGAGTGGTATGAAGATTTGAAGGAATGGGATAGAGAAGCACATATTTTTTGCACCTATAATGGTGTTCAATTATCAGAAACGGAATTTCCCCAAAATTGGTTAACAGACGGTATTCAGATAAAGATTCTATTTCCCTTCTGTCTGAAACCTTGGCAAGGAGCTAAGGTACGCTCTCATCATAGAGATAAAATGCGGAAAAAAACAAAAAAGGACGATTTTTGTTTTTTAACAGTTTGGGGAAAGGAGACAGACCTGCCCTTCGGTCCTGCCCGAAAACGACCTTCTTTTTTTGAACCTATTTCTAAAGAAATTGAAAAAAAAAAAAGAGAAGTCAAAATGCAATTGTTTGGAGTTCTAAGAGTTTTCAAAGAACTAATAAAATGGTTTCTAAAAGTTTCAAAAGAAAAAACAATAGAAAAAACAATATGGGTCAGGAAAGTAGTTATAAACCCAATAATGAAGAAATTGGAAAATTTAAGAAACTCCATTTTATTATTTAAACGGGGGGGATATAAATTAAATGAAAACATAAAAGATTCCAAAATGGATGATAAGATCATCCACGAATCGACCATTCAAATTCGATTTACGAATTTAGAAAATGATTCATTCATAGAAACGAAAATGATGGATCTTGCTAATAAGACAATCACAATTAGGACTCAAATTGAAGAAATTACAAAAGACAAAAAAAGAAAAATTCTAACTTGTGATAATAGATCGGAATCGCAGAAGGCTGTTTGGCAAATATTTAAAAGACAAAATATACGATTAATACGTAAATCACATTATTTTATGAAATCCTTCATTGAAAAAGTATACATAGATATCTTACTATATACCATTAAGATTCCCAAGATTAATCTCCAAGTTTTATTTGAATTAACAAAAATGAGCAATCAATCCATTTCTAATGATGAAACAAATCAGGAAAGAATTGAGAAAAAAAATCAAAATACAATCAACTTTATTTCGACTATCAAAAAGTTTTTTTATAATAAAAATATTAGTCATAATGATAAAAGTATTTATTGTGACTTATCCTCGTTGTCTCAAGCATATGTATTTTACAAATTATCACAAACAAAATTACTTAACAAGTATCACTTAAAATCTGTGTTTCAGTATCACGACACCTATCCTTTTCTTAGGAATAGAATCAAAGATTATTGTATGATCCAGGGAATATTGGATTCCAAACTAAGGCATAAGAAAATGAAGACTAAGAAGAATAAATGGAAAAATTGGTTAGAGGCGCATTTTCAATACAATTTCTTTCATACTAAGTGGTCCCCCTTAGCCCCGGAAAAATGGCGAAATAGGATCAACCGACGTCGTACGCTTCAAAAAAAATATTCAACGAAATTGGATTTATATAAAAAAGAAAAAACCCAATTTAATTCTTATGTAAAAAAAAATTTCTATACAGTAAATTCATTGATGAGTCAAAAAGAAAAATGGAAAAAACACTACGGATATGATCTTTTATCATATGACTATATAAATAATGGGGATAGTAGGGACTCAGATATTTCTGGATCAACATTACAAATAAATGAGGATCACAAAATTCCATATAATTTAAATACGCCTAAACCCGAATCATTTTATGGATTAATAAGTTTAGCCATTGATGATTATATAGAAAAAAGATATATTATTGGTACGCATAAAAATGCGGATAGAAAATATTTTGATTGTGGAAGTTGTCTTAGAAATAATATCGACATTAAGGCCTGGTCCAATACACATATCGATAACAAGATTAAAAAAAATGTTACAACCAAAACGAATAATAATAATTATAACATATTTGAAAAAAAAGAAACTTTGTCTTTTACAATTCATCACGAAGTTGATTCATCCAATCAAAAAAAGCACATTTTAAATTGGATGGATATGGATCAAAAAGGGTTATATCGTACAATATCAAAATCAAAGCGAAATCCTTTGTTTTTCCCGGAATTTGTGCGACTTTTTGATGTCTATAAGATGAAACCGTGGATCATACCAATCAAATTACTTATTTTTGATTTTGATAAAAATGAAAATATTAGTAAAAATGACAAGATCAGCGTAAATAAAAAAAATCTTCCTATAGTACCTGATAAAACTGATAAAAATCAAAAAGAATATATTGAATTAGAAAATTCTAACAAAAAAAAAAACGAAAAACAGGACCAAGGGGATCTTGTATCAGATCTACGAAAACAAAACAAAAAGAAAAATATTGAAGAAGATTACCCGACATCAGACATTAAAAAGGGTAAAAAGAAAAAACAATTCAAGAACAAGAACAAGAAAAGGATAGAAGAGGAACTGGGTTTATTCCTGAAAAATAATTTAATTTTTCAATTAAGATGGGTTGACCCCTTGAATCAAAGAATAATGAATAATATCAAGGTATATTGTTTCCTACTTAGACTGGTGGATCCAAAGGAAATTGCTGTATACTCAATTGAAAGAGGAGAGATGCATCTGGATCTAATGTTGATTCCACAAAGGCTCACTTTTCAAGAATTGATAAACAAAGGAATGTTTATTATTGAACCAATTCGTCTATCAAAGAAAGTCAAATTTATGAGAAAATTTATTACATATCAAACTATAGGTATTTTATTGGTTGATAAGAGTAAGCACCAAACTAATGAAAAATGTATAAAAGAGGGATATGTTGATAAAAATCATTTTGATGGAACCGGTGGACGACACAACGATATACTTGTGAATGGAAAAAAAAATTATTATGATTTCCTTGTTCCTGAAAATATTCTATCTCCCAGACGTCGTAGAGAGTGGAGAATTCTAATTTGTTTCAATTCCCAGAGTTGGGATGTTGTGGATAAAAATAAAAAATTTTGCAATCAAAACAACATAAGAAACTGTGGACAATTTTTGAATAAGGACACACATTTTAATATGGATGCAAATAAATTAATCAAATTCAAATTGTTTCTTTGGCCCAATTATCGATTAGAAGATTTAGCTTGTATGAATCGGTATTGGTTTGATACCGATAATGGCAGTCGTTTCAGTATGTCAAGGATACATATGTATCCACGATTCTTAATTAGTTAATTCAGAACAGAATAAGTTAATAGTAAATACATTTTCTATGTATCACATGACATAGAAAGTCAAAAGAAAAATATATGCATATTATACATATCATGACACCGATTTGATTAAATATCAATGGATTTCGGAAGAAATCCATCCCCCTTCCCCCTAAAAAAAGAATTTTCTTTTGGCAATGTATAAATGTATTATCCCTTTCTATCCAAATCAAATTTTTCATTTGATTTGGATAACTAAAAAAAAAAAAGAAAGAAAATTTGATTTTATAAATATATAATATATATATATAAATATATTATAATATAAATAATATAAATATATTATATAATATTAAATATATAAAATATATGAAAACAAAGTAGTGTATATGAATAAATACAAATTTTTGCGTGTACTAGATTAAAATGACTAGTATAATTATTATTTTTCCTGATCGAGAAAATCCACGGAAAAGAAAAAAATATAGAAAAATTGGTTTTTTATGATCAAAAATTCATTCATATTGGTTATTCCACAAGAAGAAAAAGAAGAAAACTGCGGGTCTGTTGAATTTCAAGTTTTAGGGTTTAGCAATAAGATATGGAGACTCACTTTACATTTGAAATTACATAAAAAAGATTTTTTATCGCAAAGAGGTCTACGGATAATTCTGGGAAAACGTCAACGGCTGCTGAATTATTTGTCAAAGAAAAATAGAGTACGCTATAAGAAATTAATTGATCAGTTAAATATCCGGGAGTCAAAAACTCGTTAATGAAAATTTTAAGATTGGTTTGAATTTTTATTTATTAGTTATTAGATTTTTCATTTTTATGAACCTCATTTTGAGAAATTCATGGAATGGAATAACAAATTAAGGAAGAAAAGATATGACTGTACCGGCTACAAGAAAGGATTTCATGCTAGTTAATATGGGTCCTCACCACCCATCCATGCACGGAGTTCTTCGACTGATCCTTACTCTCGATGGTGAAGATGTTATTGACTGTGAACCCATATTGGGCTATTTACACAGAGGAATGGAAAAAATAGCGGAAAATCGAACAATTATACAATATTTGCCTTATGTAACACGGTGGGATTATTTAGCCACTATGTTCACAGAAGCAATAACGGTAAATGCACCAGAACGATTGGAAAGTGTTCAAGTACCTAAAAGAGCTAGTTATATTAGAGTAATTATGCTAGAACTTAGTCGTATAGCTTCTCATTTATTATGGCTAGGACCTTTTATGGCGGATATTGGTGCGCAAACTCCCTTTTTCTATATTTTCAGAGAGAGGGAATTGCTATATGATCTATTCGAAGCCGCCACAGGTATGCGAATGATGCATAATTATTTCCGTATCGGGGGGGTAGCTGCTGATCTACCTTATGGATGGATAGATAAATGTTTTGATTTCTGCGATTATTCTTTAACAGGAATTGTTGAATATCAAAAACTTATTACGCGGAATCCCATTTTTTTGGAACGAGTGGAAGGAATAGGCATTATTGATGGAGAGGAAGCAATAAATTGGGGTTTATCAGGACCCATGTTACGAGCTTCTGGAATCCAATGGGATCTTCGTAAAGTTGATCTTTATGAGTGTTACAATAAGTTCGATTGGAAGGTTCAATGGCAAAAAGAAGGGGATTCGCTAGCTCGTTATTTAGTACGAATCGGCGAAATGGGGGAATCCGTAAAAATTATCCAACAGGCTCTAGAAGGAATTCCTGGGGGACCCTATGAGAATTTAGAAGTAAGACGCTTTAATAGAGAAAAAAATTCCCAATGGAATAATTTTGAATATAGATTTCTTACAAAAAAACTTTCTCCCAATTTTGAATTGTCAAAACAAGAACTTTATGTGAGAGTAGAAGCACCAAAAGGAGAATTAGGGATTTATTTGATAGGAGATAGTAGTGTGTTTCCCTGGAGATGGAAAATCCGTCCACCAGGTTTCATAAATTTGCAAATTCTTCCTCAACTAGTTAAAAGAATGAAATTGGCTGATATCATGACGATACTAGGTAGTATAGATATTATTATGGGAGAAGTTGATCGTTGAAATGATAATTGATACGATAGAAGTACAAGCTATCAATTCTTTTTCTAGATCGGAATGTTTAAAAGAAGTCTATGGACTAATATGGATCCTTGTTCCCATTTTAACCCTTATATTGGGAGTCACGATGGGGGTACTGGTAATTGTTTGGTTAGAAAGAGAAATATCCGCAGCAATACAACAACGTATTGGTCCGGAATACGCCGGACCATTTGGAATTCTTCAAGCTCTAGCAGATGGGACCAAACTACTTTTTAAGGAGGACCTTCTCCCATCTAGAGGAGATATTCGTTTGTTTAGTGTCGGACCGTCTATCGCGGTCATATCAATTTTACTAAGTTATTTAGTAATTCCTTTTGGATATCGACTTGTTTTAGCCGATCTCAGTATAGGTGTTTCTTTATGGATCGCCATTTCAAGTATTGCTCCTATTGGACTTCTTATGTCAGGATATGGATCGAATAATAAATATTCCTTTTCGGGTGGTCTGCGCGCTGCTGCTCAATCTATTAGTTATGAAATACCATTAACTCTATGTGTGTTATCAATATCTCTACGTGTGATTCGTTGGAACATGAGCCTTTTCCCCCCTTTCTATTTTCTATAAATAAGGGAGTTGAATATATTGAATAAATATTTTCATTTTTTTATTCATTATTAGGTTCGATAAATTAAACCAGATAGTCATCTGAGTAAAATAAAACTGCTTCCAAATTTGCAGTAAGAAGAGAAAATCTCATTCCCTATGTACAAGAATAAAGTTGAAGTAAACATAAATAGTATAAACTATTTACCCCAAGATTGATATTCTTTGATTAGTCATCATATCTTGAAGCGGGTACAAAAGATCGACTGTATGGGGTTTCTACTACTGTCTTGTATGTATTACCATACCGGGGATCAATCAAAAATCAGTGAACAGCTAGAAACACCAAGGTACACAAAAGATTAGTAATGGAGATAATGTAAGGTATCAAAAAAGGTATTTTTGCATAAATTTTTTGATAAAACGAATCATAATGAGGGCTTTAAGTTAGTAGAAATGACGAAGCAGTACTTCCCCGTGATTCCGATCTAGAGTATGCTCCTATTCATTGATTAAAGAAATGACTATCAAAAACGAATTAATCTTTTATTTATTTCTTTTTTAGAGTACCTTCCTCTGAGAAAGAAGACCAGGAAAAAAGGAAATCGAATGATAAAAAATGGATGAAAATAAGAAAAGATTTTTATTTCTTATTTTTTTTTTGCCATCCATATCTATACATACAGAATTCTTAATTATGAATTTTGAACTAATGCCTAATTCGTTCTTTATATTTATTGGTATAACGAGTATTTTATTAAAGGATTAAGTTATTATCAAACAAAGAGAAATTGAAATAATAATGAATGAGATAAATTCGGAAGCGCCCTTTTTACTCTGGCAGACGGAATTCCATTGGTCTAATTCGGGACTTTCTAATGTATCTTTATTCCGTTTATCATCCAAAATGGTGATAATACCGAACAAGTCCTTACTTGCATTTATTCGCGGCCATAGAGGAGCCGTATGAAGCTGAGGTCTCATGTACGGTTTTGGAATAGCGATTTCAGCAGTCATGTTATTATCGACTATGATTATCTAACAGTTCAAGTACAGTTGATATAGTTGAGGCACAGTCAAAATATGGTTTTTGGGGGTGGAATCTTTGGCGTCAGCCTATAGGATTTATAGTTTTTATTATTTCTTCTCTAGCAGAATGTGAAAGATTGCCCTTTGATTTACCAGAAGCGGAAGAGGAATTAGTAGCAGGTTATCAAACAGAATATTCGGGTATCAAATACGGTTTATTTTACCTTGCCTCTTACCTAAATTTATTAGTTTCTTCATTATTTACAACAGTGCTTTACTTGGGTGGGTGGAATTTATCTATTCCATATATATTCATTCCTGAACTTTTCGAAATAAATAAAATTGCCGGAGTCTTTGGAATAACAATTGGTATCTTTATTACATTAGCTAAAGCTTTTTTTTTTCTCTTCATTTCTATCACAACAAGATGGACTTTACCTAGGATGAGAATGGATCAGCTATTAAATCTTGGATGGAAATTTCTTTTACCTATTTCATTAGGTAATCTATTATTGACAACTTCTTCTCAACTTGTTTCTCTCTAAATAGCAGAATAAGATAACGATATTCTAATAACAACTATCTCAAACAAGAGAAAAAAACATCAATTTAGTCATGGATATCCACAATATGTTCCCTATGGTGACCGGTTTCATAAATTATGGTCAACAAACAATACGAGCCACAAGATACATCGGTCAAAGTTTCATAATTACTTTATCCCATACAAATCGTTTACCCGTAACTATTCAATATCCTTATGAAAAATCGATCACATCAGAGCGTTTCCGCGGCCGAATCCATTTTGAATTTGATAAATGTATTGCTTGTGAAGTATGTGTTCGTGTATGTCCCATAGATTTACCTGTTGTTGATTGGAGATTTGAAAGGAATATTAAAAAGAAACAATTGCGTAATTACAGTATTGATTTTGGGGTTTGTATATTTTGTGGTAACTGTGTCGAGTATTGTCCAACAAACTGTTTATCAATGACTGAAGAATATGAACTTTCCACTTATGATCGTCACGAATTGAATTATAATCAAATTGCTTTAGGTCGGTTACCGATGTCAGTAATGGAGGATTACTCAATTCAAACAGTTATGAATTCAACTCAAATCAAAATAGACAGAGATAAACCCCTTACTTCAAGAACGATTACCGATTACTAAGATTTTCTTTAGGTATAGAGGATCCTGGCTTCTTTTGGTTGGTCATAAACTACATAACTATTGATTGTTTGTTGAGAATTATTCTTTAGATTTAAACTTCAGAATAGATTCTACTTTTCGTTATTTTTTCGAAATATAAAATTCGAACTAGTTTTTTCTTTTTTCTTTCAGATAAAAAAAGGCAAAGCCCTTTCTCTTTCCTGGACCATTTAGTAAGGTCATGAAATATTTCGACTTATTTATCTTTATCTCTTATTTTATACATAATGGATTTACCTGGACCAATACATGATATACTTGTAGTATTTCTAGGATCATTTCTTATATTAGGAGGTCTGGGGGTAGTATTACTTGCCAATCCCATTTATTCTGCCTTTTCATTAGGATTGGTTCTTGTTTGTATATCCTTATTCTATATTCTATTGAACTCCTATTTTGTAGCTGCCGCACAACTCCTTATTTATGTGGGAGCCATAAATGTCTTAATTATATTTGCTATTATGTTCATGAATGGTTCAGAATATTCCAATAATTCCTATCTTTGGACCGTTGGAGATGGGGTTACTTCACTGGTTTGTACAAGTATTTTTTTTTCACTAATTATTACTATCTCGGATACGTCCTGGTACGGAATTATTTGGACTACAAAATCAAACCAGATTATCGAACAGGACCTTGTAAGTAACGTTCAACAAATTGGAATTCATTTATCAACAGATTTTTATCTCCCGTTTGAATTTATTTCTATAATTCTTTTAGTTTCTTTGATAGGTGCAATTACTATGGCCCGTCAATAATAAATACTTAGAATTCAGAATTCAAAAAATTCTTAGAATTATATATTCTAAAATGAAAAAGGTTAAGGGTTTTATTTTAGTTAAATCTAATGCCAATACCCTCTTTTTTCTGTAATTGCTCTATTCTAGTCAATCGAATCGATTGACTTATTGTTCATGTTGAAATGAATCTAGATTGATGAGGAATTAGTCAATGATGTTCGAACATGTATTTTTTTTGAGTGTCTATTTATTCTCTATCGGTATCTATGGACTGATCACAAGTCGAAACATGGTTAGGGCACTTATGTGTCTTGAGCTTATACTAAATTCGGTTAATATAAATCTCGTAACATTTTCTGATGTATTTGATAGTCGACAATTAAAAGGAGATATTTTTTCTATCTTTATTATAGCTATTGCGGCCGCTGAAGCAGCTATTGGGCTAGCTATTGTTTCGTCGATCCATCGTAACAGAAAATCAATTCGTATCAATCAATCGAATTTATTGAATAATTAGTCAAAATTAGCATATCTATTAAATGGATAATATATATCTATTTATTATTTATATATGGATAGATATAAGAAGTTTATTTGTTTATTTATAGTAAGAAAATTTACCATTTGTCGGACAATTTGAATTAATATGTGTGACTCGTATTAGCATGTTATTGAAACGAAAATCAAAGCACCCTGGTCCTTTCTCATGAACAGATTTTAAAATCTATTGATTCTTAAGATTTTGATAAACCATTGATTTATCTGGTGTCCACAATATAAATATAAAAGTCTACTTATTTTACCAGATCAAAAATTTTTTATGTTCAAAACTGGAATTTATAGATCCAATGTCGCATTCAGTCAAAATTTATGATACATGTATAGGGTGTACTCAATGTGTACGGGCTTGTCCCACAGATGTGTTGGAAATGATACCTTGGGATGGATGTAAAGCTAAGCAAATTGCTTCCGCCCCAAGAACCGAGGACTGCGTAGGTTGTAAGAGATGCGAATCCGCCTGCCCAACAGATTTTTTGAGTGTCCGTGTTTATTTATGGCATGAAACAACTCGCAGCATGGGTCTATCTTATTGATACGTTATAAAAAACTCCACTTGAATCGTTTGATTCCTTTTTACCGACAAAAGCCCGTTGCTCGGGAAAATATATTTTCTCGAGCAACGGGCTTTTTGGTCAATCAATCTGTATCTTGTCTTTATCACGAGTTATTTCCCTTGGTTAACAATACTTGTTGTTTTGCCGATATTCGCGGGTTCTTCAATTTTCTTTTTTCCTCATAGGGGAAATAAGGTATTTAGGTGGTATACTATATGTATATGCTTACTTGAACTCCTTCTAACAACCTATGTATTCTGTTATCATTTCCAATTGGACGATACGTTAGTTCAATTGGGGGAAGATTCCAAATGGATAGATATTTTTGATTTTCACTGGAGACTAGGAATCGACGGGCTTTCCATAGGGCCCATTTTACTGACAGGATTTATCACTACTTTAGCTACTTTAGCAGCTTGGCCGGTTACTCGAAATTCGCAATTTTTCTATTTCCTGATGTTAGCAATGTACAGTGGTCAAATAGGATCGTTTTCTTCTCGAGACCTTTTACTTTTTTTCATCATGTGGGAGTTAGAATTAATTCCTATTTACTTACTTTTATCCATGTGGGGAGGAAAAAAACGTTTGTACTCAGCTACAAAGTTTATTTTGTACACCGCGGGGGGTTCCATTTTTCTATTAATAGGAGTTCTGGGTATGGGTTTATACGGTTCCAATGGGTCGACATTGGATTTTGAAAGATTAGCCAATCAATCATATCCTATGACATTGGAAATAATATTCTATTTCGGCTTCCTTATTGCTTATGCTGTCAAATCGCCGATTATACCCCTACATACATGGTTACCCGATACTCATGGGGAAGCGCATTACAGTACATGTATGCTTCTGGCCGGAATCTTATTAAAAATGGGAGCCTACGGATTAATTCGGATCAATATGGAATTATTACCACATGCTCATTCTATATTTTCTCCTTGGTTGGTGATAGTGGGGACAATCCAAATAATCTATGCAGCTTCAACCTCTCTTGGTCAACGCAATTTAAAAAAGAGAATAGCCTATTCTTCTGTATCTCACATGGGTTTTACAATTATAGGAATTGGTTCTATAACCGACATGGGACTCAACGGGGCCATTTTACAAATACTCTCTCATGGATTTATTGGTGCTGCACTTTTTTTCTTAGTGGGAACGAGTTGTGATAGAATACGTCTTGTTTATCTCGACGAAATGGGTGGGATATCTATTCCAATGCCAAAAATATTTACCATGTTTAGTAGTTTCTCGATGGGCTCTCTTGCATTGCCGGGGATGAGTGGTTTTGTTGCGGAATCAGCAGTCTTTTTTGGAATAATTACCAGTCCAAAATATCTTTTAATGCCCAAAATGCTAATTACATTTGTAATGGCAATTGGAATGATATTAACTCCTATTTATTTATTATCTATGTCACGTCAGATGTTCTATGGGTATAAACTATTCAACGCCCGAAACTCGAATTTTATGGATTCCGGACCGCGAGAACTCTTTATTTCGATCTGTATCTTTCTACCTGTAATAGGGGTTGGTATTTATCCCGATTTCGTTCTCTCGCTATCAGTTGACAAGGTACAAGCTATCCTATCTAATTATTTTAATAGATAGTTTTCATTAATGAGATAGAAAGCAAAGTCTTATATATAATTCTTTCGTTTTGAGTTCGCCGTATAATGCAAAAAAGTTAGTTAGGATTGTAATGAGATGTATCTCGAGTTTTTGAGAACCCTTTGAATAAAGGGTTCTCAAAAACTCGCACGAACTTTCGTTATATATAGGGGGATGTTCTTATGTGTTTCTCTTGGAGTTTATTTAATTAAATTGTAATGTGAATGAACCATAACTATGTAGACCTATTCCTAATAGATTGATTCCGAAATAACATATCCAAATTATAAAAAATCCTATAGAAGCTACAAGTGCCGAATTTGCACCTTGAAAACTTGGATTTGTTCTAGTATGTGAATAAATCGCGAATATGGTCCAAGTAATAAATGCCCAAGTTTCCTTGGGGTCCCAATTCCAATAAGATCCCCATGCCTCATTAGCCCATACTGCTCCAGAAAGAATACCTATAGTTAAAAAGATAAATCCTAAACTAATGACACGATAACTCCAATAATCCAAACGCCAAGTTAATTGATATTTGTAATAATTTCGAAATGAAAGAAAAGAGGTGTCTTTAAAAACATTTCTTTTTTCATTCAAGTAGTGGATCTCTCCAAAGAAAAATGACTTAATTAAGAAATTATTGCTTTTACAAAAAATATCGATGTTTTTTCGAAATGTAATAACTAGAAAAGCAACTGATAATAATGATCCGCATAAAAGAGATGCATAGCTCAATAACATCATACTTACGTGCATCATTAACCACTGAGATTGTAGAGCAGGTACTAATATTGCCGATTGGTGCATTTCAGTTGAAAGACCCGATGTGGCGAACCCTTGGGTAAAAATGGCACTTGGTATGGTTATTGCACTTAAATCATTTTTATGATTCCGCATCTTGGGAATTATATGAATAATGGAAAAACTCCATGAAAGAAAGATTAATGACTCATATAAATTACTTAAAGGAAAATGTTTCGAAGAAATCCAACGAGTAACTAATAATCCTGTTATAAAGAAAAAAGTCGCTATCATCCCCTTTTCCGGCGAATCATGCAATCCTATGATTTCGTAAACTAATAAGTTCATCAAATGAATCGTAATCACAATTGAAATAATCGAAAAAGAGAGATGAGTTAATATATGTTCTAAAGTCGCAAATATCATAAACATAAATGGGGTTCCCATTACAGAATTGAAATCAGGAATTAAATACATTATAGGATCCGTTGTGTTTCTTTTTTTATAGTATGCCGCCACTCGGACTCGAACCGAGATGCTCTAGCACTGCTTCCTAAGAGCAGCGTGTCTACCGATTTCACCATGGCGGCTTACTTGAAATAATAATAGTCAATCCGTGTTGAATCGTCGAGATTAAAGGATTCCATATGGTTTAGGAAACATTAGAATTGATGAATTGAATAAAAAGTGCTGCTTGAAATTCATAGTTTTGTTCTAAATCGAGGTATAAACTCCCGAGTTTCCCCTTTTTCTATTTTTTGTTTTTTTTTTATTCATTTTAAATCCATGAAATCGGATAAATTAAATGAAAAACGAATTGAATCGTAAAAACAAAAAAAATGGATTTCCTCTTATCAATTAAAAGAATGAAACAGCATAGCTAGGATTTCATTTTATATGTAATGTATCACAATACGAAATCAAGGGATTTTTCTAATGATTTTTATACCTTAGTATCATTAACTATATGAGAATTTATTAAGAATTCATATTTAAGAATTAATGAATATTAATTAATATATAACTATATTAGTTAATATAATGTATAATACTCTTTATTGTGTACATAATATTTCGAATTTATGATCAAACCAATGAATTGCCCTTTTATTTTGAATTAGGCGTATAAAAAAACAGTTTCCATACCTATCGCAATTTACTGTACTTTTCTTTTCACAATAGATTTCTATTGTGAAAAGAAAAGTACAGTATCACAAATGAAATCGACTATAATAAAAACAAGAATGAAAAAAAAAGAATATTTAGAACCCGGAGTAGACGGAAAAATTCTTATTCTACATACCACAGCAACTAATTCTAACTACTATATTTAGATTACTCAAAATTTTTTTTACTTGTTTGCCGCACAAAAAAACTTTTTGAATTCCCGGTGGAAATCGATTTAGCTAAAGAAAGAGCTTTTGCTGCAGCAAAATATCCCTTTTTCTTCCAAATATTTCTACGAATACGTTTTTTTGATATAGAAGTACGTTTTTTTGGAACTGCCATTCAAAAAGAATTACTCATTTTTATCGTTGTATGTGAAAGACATATATTTCTCAAATCAAAATGGATCGTTCTTTTTCGTCATTTTTTATACTTAAATTATGTCAATAATTTTTACATACCATTTTTTTTGTTATTTTTTTTATATATCTTAATTTATATATCTTAAATATATCTTAATATATATTATATATATATAAATATATATATACGCGTATATCACATATATAATAGATTAGTAAAAAAAATAGAATATATAATAAGCGAGGACATCAATTTAAAAGGAATTTTTTTTACTATTAATTCATTAAGTTTAGAGTGACATGTTTATTTGAGTTCTAATTTCAACTAGTAACTAATCCGTTAAACAAAACATTCCATTACCCGACAAGAGAGACTTTTTAGTTATTTTTTATTTCCGTTCTATAAGAGGGGTATTCTAAGATTTATGATAAAGATCGGTTTCCCGTTGGATTAGAATCTAATTATTGATGCATACTCTGATCCATATTTGAGTCAAGTACTCTTTTGGTGTAACCATTTTCCTTAGTTTTTTCTTATTATACTATACAATATAGTTACAAATCGACAGAATAGAATAATTTTAAATCACATACATATTCTCTGTCTTAATAGATATCTTTCTTTAGATACTTTTTTAGATACTTAAAGTTAATAACTAAGTAATCGATTTTACCTAGGCATTCCTTTCGACTAACCAACTGTCACTTTTTTCATATTTCCCATATTTGATAAAAAGATAGTTCAGAATAATGAAAAATAAAAATATTTAAAGGTTTTCGTATATATTTTTTTTGTTGATTTATTATTGTTCTTTTCGAAAGAGATAAAAATTGGTGAATCGGAAATAATTATAAGAAAAAAAATGAAAATTTGTTTTTATGGAACATACATATCAATATGCATGGATAATACCTTTTCTTCCATTTCCAGTTACTATGTCAATGGGATTTGGACTTCTGCTTATTCCCGCAGCAACAAAAAATATTCGTCGTATGTGGGCTTTTCCAAATGTTTTGATGTTAAGTATAGCTATGGTGTTTTCGGCCAATTTGGCTATTCAGCAAATAAATGGAAGTTTTATCTATCAATATATATGGTCTTGGACCATCAATAATGATTTTTCTTTAGAATTCGGACACTTGATTGATTCACTTACTTCTATTATGTCAATATTGATTACTACTGTTGGAATCATGGTTTTTATTTATAGCGACAATTATATGTCTCACGATCAAGGATATTTGAGATTTTTTGCTTATATGAGTTTTTTTAATATTTCTATGTTGGGATTAGTTACGAGTTCCAATTTTATACAAATTTATCTTTTTTGGGAACTTGTGGGAATGTGTTCGTATTTATTAATAGGTTTTTGGTTCACGCGACCCGTTGCAGCAAGTGCTTGTCAAAAAGCTTTTGTAACCAACCGTATAGGGGATTTTGGTTTATTATTAGGAATTTTAGGTTTTTATTGGATAACGGGTAGTTTCGAATTTCGAGATTTGTTCGAAATAGTTAATAATTTGCTTCATAATAATGGAGTCAATTCTTTATTTGTTACTCTGTGCGCCTCTTTTTTATTCCTTGGTGCAGTTGCGAAATCCGCACAATTTCCCCTTCACATATGGTTACCTGATGCTATGGAAGGACCCACACCCATTTCGGCTCTTATACACGCAGCTACTATGGTAGCAGCAGGAATTTTTCTTGTAGCTCGGCTTATTCCTCTTTTCATAGTTATACCTTACATAATGAATTTCATTTCTTTAATAGGCACAATAACAGTACTATTAGGAGCTACTTTGGCTCTTGCTCAACGAGACATTAAAAGAAGTTTAGCTTATTCTACAATGTCTCAATTGGGTTATATTATGTTAGCTCTAGGTATAGGTTCTTATAGAGCTGCTTTATTTCATTTGATTACTCATGCTTATTCGAAAGCTTTATTGTTTTTGGGATCCGGTTCCGTTATTCATTCAATGGAACCTATTGTTGGATATTCACCAGAGAAAAGTCAGAATATGGTTCTTATGGGTGGTTTAACAAGATATGTTCCAATTACAAGAATTTCTTTTTTATTAGGTACACTTTCTCTTTGTGGTATTCCACCTCTTGCTTGTTTTTGGTCCAAAGATGAAATTCTTAAGGATAGTTGGTTATATTCACCAATTTTCGCACTAATAGCTTCCTTCACAGCGGGATTAACTGCATTTTATATGTTTCGAATGTATTTATTAACCTTTGATGGATATTTGCGCGTTCATTTTCAAGATTACAGTAGTACTAAAAATAGTTTCCTTTATTCAATATCCCCGTGGGGAAAAGAAGTACCTATGGTAGTCAATAAAAATTTCTTTTTATCAACCATGAATAATAGGGTCTCTTTTTTTTCAAAGGATACATATCCAATTCATGAAAATGTAAGAAATAATATACGATATTTTAGTACTTACTTTAGAAATAAATACACTTATACCTATCCTTATGAATCGGACAATACTATGCTATTTCCTCTGCTTGTATTGGTACTGTTTACTTTATTCGTTGGATTAATAGGAATTCATTTTGATCAAGGAGAACTAGATTTTGATATATTATCGAAATGGTTAACTCCATCCACAAAATTTTTCCACCCAAATTCAAACGATTCCGCGGATTGGTATGATTTTTTGACAAACGCAGTTTTAGTTTTTTCAGTAAGTATAGCAATTTTTGGACTATTCGTTTCATCTATTTTATATGGATCCATTTATTCGTCTTTCCAGAATTTGGACTTAATCAATTCATTTTTAAAGGCGAGTCCAAAGAGAATTTTCTTGGACCAAATCAAAAATTTGATATATAATTGGTCATATAATCGGGGTTACATAGATATTTTTTATACGAAGATTTTCACTGGGGGTATAAGAGGATTAGCCGAACAAATTCAGTTTTTTGATAGACATATAATTGATGGAATTATAAATGGAGTTGGCCTTGCAAGTTTCTTTATAGGGGAAGGGATCAAATATATGGGAGGCGGGCGAATCTCATCTTATTTATTCTTGTATTTATCTTATGTATCAATCTTTTTATTAATCTTCCATTTTCTTTAAAGAAATTTCCTTTTTTTCTTCTTTAAGTTTTCCCAATTCCCAATTCTCTTGATACCCATCAAGATAAGAATCTTCGTAAACTGGGCTATCTTTTTTAGTCTTCTTCGTTTCGTAAGTTGTTTCTACATCGCTTTCTTCCTTTCTTTCTCCCCCTTCTTCCTTTTCTTTCAGTTT